ACAGCTATTCCATATATTTTGATATTGAAAATAAGCTTTTTGAGATTAACAAGGATCATTCTTTTCTGAGTGAACTCGAAAGACCTTTTTCTAGTTATCCGAATTCTGATTATCTGAATAATGGATCTAATAGTGATGATCCTTACTATGATCGTTACATAGATGATACTCAATATAGTTGGACTAATCATATTAATAGTTGTATTGACAGTTATCTTGATTCTCAACTACGCATTAATGCTTACGCTTACATTGTAAGTAGTAGTGACAATTATAGTGACAGTTACATTTATGGTGAAAATCGAAATAGTAGTGAAAGCGAGAGTTCCAGTATAAGGAATACGGGTGATTTAACTATAAGAGAAAGTTATAATAATCTCGATGTAACTCAAAAATACAGGCATTTGTGGGTTCAATGCGAAAAGTGTTATGGATTAAATTATAAGAAAATTTTAAAGTCAAAAATGAATATTTGTGAACAATGTGGATATTATTTGAAAATGAGTAGTTCAGATAGAATCGAACTTTTGATTGATCCAGGCACTTGGGATCCTATGAATGAAGACATGGTATCTCTGGATCCCATTGAATTTCATTCGGAGGAGGAGCCGTATAAAGATCGTATTGATTCTTATCAAAGAAAGACAGGGTTAACTGAGGCTGTTCAAACAGGTATAGGCCAACTAAATGGTATTCCCGTCGCAATTGGGGTTATGGATTTTCAGTTTATGGGGGGTAGTATGGGATCTGTAGTCGGAGAGAAAATTACCCGTTTGGTCGAGTATGCTACCAAAAAATTTATACCTCTTGTTATAGTGTGTGCTTCTGGGGGTGCACGTATGCAAGAAGGAAGTTTGAGTTTGATGCAAATGGCTAAAATATCTTCTGCTTTATACGATTATCAATCAAATAAAAAACTATTTTATGTACCAATTCTTACATCTCCCACTACGGGTGGGGTGACAGCTAGTTTTGGTATGTTGGGGGATATCATTATTGCCGAACCCAACGCCTACATTGCATTTGCGGGTAAAAGAGTAATTGAACAAACATTGAATAAAACAGTACCCGAAGGGTCACAAGCGGCTGAATATTTATTCCAGAAGGGCTTATTCGATCTAATTGTACCACGTAATCTTTTAAAAAACGTTCTGAGTGAGTTATTTCAACTCCACGCTTTCTTTCCTTTGAATCAAAATTAAAAGACTATTCCGTTTAATTCGTTTTTTGTAGTAAACGCGTAGTTAGCTTATCGGAATCAAAATAAAAATAAGAAGAACAGACTTTTTTTGGTGACTTAAGATCTATAAGATCGAATTCTAGAAAGAATCACCAGTTGCATATAATTTTTCTTTTTTTTTTTTTTACTAATATTCATGATTACGAATCAGCAAGCCTCTATAAAAGAATGAATTCTTGCTTTTGTGAAATTAGGCGAAGTTCTTCTTACGTATGTATTATATAATAAATTCAAATATAGAAAAATACACAATTATATATTTTCTATATTTGAATTTTGACTAAGAAGTCTAGAAATCTTTCAGTAATTTGTAAAAAATTATTAAATTAGAAGTAGAAGACAAGAACAAACGAAGAAGAATAAATAATAAACTAAATTTTCATACATATCCTTCGTGTCGAAAGATGAATAAGTCCATTTATTTAGTTCTACATTCTTTGCACTTATTATATATACTCATTTAGATATATACTTCGATCTATAATTACTTAAAATGAAAGTTTCATAATTAAAAAAATAGTAATTAGAATCGCATTAATAAGGAATTTTCATTTTATAATTAAAATTATTACAAGATATCTTTATAACAATAGAAACAATATAATAATAACAGGTACAAATAGTAAATTAAATCGAGGTATTCAGTCTATGATAACTTTCAACTTTCCCTCTATTTTTGTGCCTTTAGTGGGCCTAGTATTTCCGGCCATGGCAATGGCTTCTTTATTTCTTTATGTTCAAAAAAACAAGATTGTTTAGATCTCGGATAGGACTAAATCTCATTATCTTATTTTTTTTTTAACTTAGATAAAATAAATAAATAGATATTTATTTGAGTATGGTATAACATGGGGTTTCTGCTTAACAGAAATAGAACATACATAAATCAAAGAGTTCTTATACATACAGAAAATGATATATGGGTAAATTTATTCTAGCTATTTTCAACTAGAATAAGGATTGGCGGATGTCGGAAATGGGAAGTCTATGTATTAATATGTATGCCGATATCCTTAGTAGGGCCATAAAGTGAAGAGGCATTTTTCCATCTAACCCGTTTTATGAATTATTCCTAAGGGTTCACATCAAAATAGTGCTAGTTGATGAGAGTTATTTCGGAAACAAAATACAGTAAAGTCAAATTCATTGGGCTATGCTCTCAATTCCAATAAAATGAAATCAGATCAAGTATGAGTTGGCGATCAGAACATATATGGATAGAACTTATAAGGGGGTCTCGAAAAATAAGTAATTTTTCCT